GTTGAACTCTTTCAGTAAGCACCCCTTCCGACCTTGATTGCCATCGATATTTCCTCTCCAACTACCCCTTATTAAAGAATAAGTTCGGGAAACCGTCAGGCCCCACTGCCCTGTCACCTTATCTTATAAATAAGCATTTCTTCGATTTTTTAATTTGCCACTAGCCCCGGATGCTCAAGCTCAATATCATATTGGTTGTGTTCTACCAACGAGGAGCCAGGAGCCTTAAAGAAAGCACTGAGAAAGAGAGAAGTGTTCCGTATAGGTTCGTATATATACTGTGGTGCTATATGATCTTTAGCTATAGGTCTCGTATAGTGTGCTTGCTATAGAAAGTAACGAGTAAGAGGAGGTGGTAACGGTCGATGGATGTTCATATCTTAGTATTTGCTGACTTCAGCGTCACATCAAGGTGACAGGATTCGAACCTATGGCCCTCTGTACCCAAAACAGATGCGCTGACCAGACTGCGCTACACCTCGTCTCACCCCCCCGGAGCATATAGATCCACCCGATCGATGAACACTCGAACCGAACTCGCCCATCCTTTTGGGCACAGGGACGCGAGAACCAATCCGAGGTTTCAACCGCTTTTTTTAGAAAATCTGCCTCCAGCAAGATAGGGCGACGCCAAAAAGCCGTCTAGTGCAGGAGCGCTCACATTTTTTGGCTTCCTCTTTCACTTGAATTTCAAAATCCGGCAACGTGTCCTTTGGACCCTTCGCCCGCTTAGAAGTGGATTCGAACCACTGACACAAGGATTTTCAGTCCTTTGCTCTAACCAGCTGAGCTACCTGAACCACTTTCCTAAAATCTGTTTTCTTCATCGAATAGCGCCCTACCTTACCACTTGACTAGTAAGGGAAACTTTACTAATAAAAAAAGAGTTAGTTTTCGCTTGTTCGTCAAGCTTTCGAGCAGCTCTTTCAACTGCCGCCTAATCTCCCAACATGCTCAAGAACCGAGAGCCGTCCAGTCCCTGGACGGCCGGAGGGAGCTTGCTTATAGAAAGAAGATAGGCCGGTCAAACAAAAACAACGCGCAACGGGCTCTCCGCTCCTAGTCACTAAGTAGTGCTATTCTGTCCTCCGGGGGACTCCACCAAGAGGTTCTTTCTCTCACGTAATTTCGCCCGCCCGTTCCACTTCCGTGCCGGAGGAAATGGGATTCGAACCCATGATACAATCTTCTTGTATGTCGATTTAGCAAACCAATGCCTTAAGCCACTCAGCCATACCTCCAAGTTGTTGATCGGAATTTGATGTGTTGGTTGGTTGCCCGAAGGGCTATCTGATCCGATCAACTGCGTAAGCCGTAGCGCGCTAGCGCGCTCTATGAGCGAGACTCTATCCAGATCTATGGATCTCCCCAGCATCCAAGCCATCCAAATCCGCCACTCGTTGGGCGACGCCTTCTTTTCTATGAACACCCCACCACTGAATGATGAACTTTGCCAGTCTTCGCCTCCAGGAAAGAAGACAGGGATAAAACCTTACCCGCCTGAATTGAATTCATATCTCCTTCGTCTGATCGAGAAGGGACTGTGACTCTTCTATTACATTACGGAGAAGTCCATTCTCGTCATGATCGATCCACGTCCTACCCGGGCAACCAAAGCCAGCTTACTAAGGCGAAGGAATTCTTCGTTGATTGCACGAGCTAGCCAGCTGGGTTAGATTCCCGATCCACTCATCTTCAAACAGGGGTAACCTATTCAACAAATCCTGCTTTTTGAAAGCGAATCCTGGTCATTATCCTTTTTTAGATGATTCAAAAGTCGCGGAGATTCAAAGGTTATTACTTCATTCTTCTTTTTCTTTCTCCCTAGTTTCCCTATGAAAAAGATCGATCTTTTATTCCTAAGCCAAACAAGCCAGGACGCCAAATCACACAACCATAGTTAGAAGATATTATTTTAATGGATGCTCTCTCCTTGCCCATATTTGAGAATATATTTTGAACTTATTCTAATGGCTTTCGCTCGCTTGTTGCTTTAGTTTTCAATAAGGACGTTTAGGCTTTACTAATAACATAGAAAGGGCTTTTTCAGCTTACTCTGCTACAGCGGACCGTTGGCAGGGTGCCGCGGTTTGTGGGCTTGAAGGACTTAGCGCCGTGACAAGTGGTATCAGAGCCAAAGGTTAGGCCAAGCCATGGCTAGTGGGAAGAACCCGTAGGCTAGTGCCGTCGAAGAGGCTCGACGGAGATGGTTCGAATCAAGCGAAACCAAAGGCATTCGTTGGCACCCGAGATGCTAAGGATCGAAGACTTTTGGGATATGGAGCGGCCTGTCGGACTACGTCCGAGGAGACGTCGGTGAATACGGCTGCCATGTATCTTGATGGTTCAGCCAAGTTCTGGTGGCGGACCAAAAGACGTAAAGAACGCGGAGCGTGAAGTGCAATTAGATCCATTTTGGGGACGAGTTTCAGGCGGTTCGGTTCCTGCCCGGTTGTGGTCCGCCATGTTGATGAGCCTGAAGCAAACAGGCCCCATATGCGAGTATGTGAAGGCCATCTTTCGTAGTTCTCCCTGGACATTTTTGATATGACGGAAGAGGACCGGCTCTTCGATTTCATGAAGGGGCTCCAACCTGCGCCAAAATGTCCAAGACTTGGGGGCGGCACAGGCAGCTAGCCCGCTAGATTGAAAGTACTTAGCCAGGGGGAGTCGAGACCAGGCCAAGGGCAAGGGCCTAAAGTATCGAAAAGGCAAGGACTCCAAGAAGAAGCCAAGCCTGAGGCCAAGAACAGCGAGCTCAAGATCAGGAGCCAAAGCGGACCGAGAAGAAAGAAGGAAGGCTTCATCTGCTCCAAGCCCTTAAAGAAGTCAAGGGCGACTGCCCTAAAAAAAAATGGAAACGTTTCTTCCTCAAATTGGATTAATGGATCGTCCAACTGGAAATGATAACAGAATGCATAGGTCATTAGAAGGAGTTCCAATAGGCGGATAAATATAGTATACCACCTTACTTATTTCCTCTATGAGGGACAAATTGAAGAACCCGCGGATATGGGCAAAACTCAAATTATTGTTAGCCAAGGAAAATTACTCGTGGTAAAGACAAGATAGACTTTGACCAGACGTGCTCGGAATCTTTTTTTTTTTCGATCCGGCCCGCTCCTCGCTTTTGTTCAATTATAAATAAATAACCACTTTGATGGAGATTTGTAGCATCATTCAAGTAAATACAGATTGAGATCGTAGAAACATGAGCTTGTGATATAGCTACACCTAATTCCAGACCGGTTAATGCAAGAACTATAAATAAAGGACCAGGATCTCCTATGAAATAGAAAAGATCATTCATACATAGCATAGTCCAAGCGGACCCACTTAAAATCTTTACTGAACTATGACCGGCCATCATATTAGCAAATAAACGTATTCCTGAGCTTAATGCGCGAAAACAATGAGGGATTAGCTCAAGGAGTACTAAAAAAGGTGCTAACGGCAGTGGGACTCCTGCGGGTAATGAGAAGCTTAAAAAATGAAGCCCATTTCTTTGAAATCCCACTATAGTAATACCAATAAAAATAGAAAAAGAGAGACCCAAAGTAATGAGAAAATGACTTGTAACTGTGAAGCTATAAGGTATCATACCCTGGGGATTACGAAATAACGAAAAAGTCAAAGTGACCGAGATGCGAGGGGAAAACTTTTGTTTAACATTTCCGGAAAGACCACCTATTTGTTCGTTTACCGGGTTCGGCACGAAATCATGAATAAGCTCTACCAAGGATTGCCAAGCATTTGGTACTGAGTTTCCTCCTCCGTTTTTAGTAACAAAATGAACCAGAAGTAGGACCAAACAGAGAGTTAGCAGCATAAACAAAGATGGATTTGTGAATGAGAAATACAAGTTTCCTATATTCATAGGAATCAATGGGAGAATGGCAAATTGCTCAAGTGGGCTGGGGATGGGGACCTGCCCCGCTAGATTCAGAGCATACGTATAGGCTTCACCTTGTACTCCGTTTATGTTCAAATCATTCAAAAGGAACTCCATAAAAGGGATATTGTCGCTTTCCCCATGTAAAGCTTCGGCCGCAGCCAGAACATCTTCGGGACTCCTGTTAATCATCAACTCCCCTAATTTAGCGTGTATATCAGATTGAAGCTCTACTATACGTTCACTTGAAGGGTTAAGACCAGGATGGTCTTCGAAAACCCCATTAGAAGAACCCTGAGTGCCAGAAGTGCCAGATGATTGACTACTATAATCGTTAATAGTCGTCGTTGATTGAGATTGACTTGTAATAGTAGTAGAAGAAATAGTAGTAGAAGATTGACTACTATTAAGACTGTTTTCATCAAAGAGAAAGATGCGTGGAAATCGAGGCATGATTGATTGAGAAAAAAGGATTCCCTCCAGACAGACCGAACTCCATCAAGCCTGTAGGAGTAGTGAAGAACTATAGAGAGTTGTGGTTGGTTGTTGACCAACGGAAAGCATGGGAGAAAGATGCACAAAGGAAAAAGGGATAGGGAAGACATGGGATGGAAAACAAAAATCTACCCGGAAAGGGAAAGCACAAATTCGAGAGCTTGGACAAAGTGGGGACTCTGGGTCCCTTGATCGAGAAGTCCTAAATAGATCTCGTTTAGGGACTGAATGAACCCCCTCCTCTAGAAAAAAAAGACGTTGGGCTACCTCTTGGAGATTGACTTCTGTTGGTAAATTCACAGCCTCAGTAGTATCCCTATAGACTCTCCAAAGAATTTCGAGTTGGGAAACTATTTTCTCCTTAACAACATCTATGGCTAAATCCGCTATTTTGGTTTCCAAATTCAGACTATTTGATGGATCATTCGGCCAGCCCTAACGGCTACAAGAATAGCTACAGGCAGAGCCAAACCCATCCTAGAAATGAAATCCGCAACGAGTTGATCCATAATGAGTATTAGAGTCAAGAGTTCTTAAAGAAGACCGCCAACTCGTATCAGCCCTAACGGCTACAAGAATAGCTACAGGCAGAGCCAAACCCATCCTAGAAATGAAATCCGCAACGAGTTGATCCATAATGAGTATTAGAGTCAAGAGTTCTTAAAGAAGACCGCCAACTCGTATCCCGAAGATACAAGCGACCGGTCCTCTTCTCTTGAGCCAAACCCATCCTAGAAATGAAATCCGCAACGAGTTGATCCATAATGAGTATTAGAGTCAAGAGTTCTTAAAGAAGACCGCCAACTCGTATCCCGAAGATACAAGCGACCGGTCCTCTTCTCTTGTTCTTGCTCTACTAATTCATAAAGACGGAAATCACCGGTTGGGTTGGTCCAACCGAGAAAGACATGGGACTTGTTGGGCATTGTTTGGGATTTCATTTCATACGCTATTTCGATTTAAATTTCACTTTATTGGCTTTCCTGCCTTTAGGGTTAGGACTCATCTTTACTTCCTTAATGTACTGGGACTTTCTTAAGGACTCTAACTTATTGAATGCACTATACGCTTATTAATGAAGTGCTCCTCTCTGAGTCTCTCTAAGCAGCGGATAAGCGGATGCATTTTAGGAAAATAGGTTGTTCTTTTGAGAGACGGAGATGGAACTAAGGGGCTTGGGGGGGTCCTCCCCCGGCCTACTCATTTTTGATTAAATTAATAGGGCTAGGAAGGGAAAGCAAGGAGATAAATAAAGAAAGAAAGTCATTCGATTCCCGATGAGCGGATGAGCCTTGACCTTTTGCCACAGAGCAAACAACGAAAGACCGATCCAGATTCACCTCAGCGATTGACCCTTGACCGTAGATCGTTACCAACAGAGGACCGGGCTTTAAGAATTCCTTATGAAACTACCAGTAGGATACAGGCACATCGAGCTATGAAAGACCGTATTTTTCACTTAAAAAAAACTCTTTAAGCAATCCACAAAGAAGAAAGCCAGCCAAGAAGAGAGCTAGTAGCAAAAGCTAATAACAGAGGAATCACTCTAGTTAGGCCTTTAGCCAGGAATAGCGCCCTTGGTCTCTCGATCCAGAGCTCATAGTAGGCGAGGGAGGACGGACGGGAAAGCTAACTCACTTATGCAGCTGGAAGGGATCCTGCTTTGGGACAATCCACAAATGGAGACTGAGGAGAAGGAGCTGCCAGCCCTTATTCTTTATTCTTTCGATCGATGACCTCAATACGTCCCCAGGGGGAAGACATAACCCCGCCTTTAACAGCATTAGATACCCTTATTACACTGGAAGGTAGGGAAGGCAGGAAGCTTTGGGACAGCAATAAACCAGATCCATATCCATAGGAGAAGGAAACTGAACTCCCCCTTTTAGATAGGGAGAAAGAGGCAAGGCCGGAGGGAGATCTCTCAATAGAAAAAATCCGGCTAGTCAGGTTTTTTTTCCTAGGGTATTATGCCTTGGAGACATACACAAATGGAGGATGAGGTTTTTATTCTAGCCCTTATTAGCACCCTGTCGATCGATGCCCCTACGTCCACCAAGGGAAGACCCAAACCCGCCTTTGTAGTTAAAAACAGACTGAGGACGGGGGCGGGAAGTCTCGTCTTCTTGGGAGGGAGGTCAGTAACAGACCCTCTTTGACTACCTTTTATTAATAGATCCAGGGAGAAAAGCCTTTATCTCAACAACGTCCAGTACAGGGAAGGGCCAGCTATGTATAGCCTAAAAACCCCAACCCCGACTTTAGCAATAGCTGCTGGAGAAAGAGGCGACTCACCCAGAGGGAAGAGAAAACTAGGCTCTTACGCAATTAGTAGGGAACAGAGGAGCAACCTACTCTTACCTTTAGGACCGACCAATAACAACCTATTTTCTTACACATGGTGTCTAACTTAAAGAAAGAGTAAATTTCCACAAAGGCCCAGCCTATACTGCCACTTTATGTAAGCCCGGGCATCTAGAGAGAAGAGCCTTCCCCTACATGAGTGAGCAAGAATAATGAAGTCGGTGCTGCCCCATGCCAGCATTTGACCGACCCGCCTATTCATGCATCCGTAGAGAGTACAAAGTAACCTCTGTTCTTCTAGCTTGAGAGGTCCTTTGTGTACGTAAAGAAAAAGTACGCGAGGTACCCAATAGTGTGATTCTTCCGAATCGAGGAAGCGCCTAGGAATCTTGTCGACCAAGATGATAACAGGGGTATTGGACCTTTTCATGAAGCCCGAGTCGCCCTTAGTAGTAATCCAAGCCAGCAGGATGAAAGAAAACGAGAACTCGGGTTTGGAGTCAGATTCAGAAGTAGATAAGTTGTTCCGCATCCGTCCTACTATTTGTAACCCCTCTCCGTATTTGGTTTATTACGTCAGGAAAAGGTCGTATTTTGAATGGTAATTTGAATCAAACTTCAGGTAGGGTTTCTTATTGTAAGGCGGCCGGTAATGAGCAGTTTCCAGAACAAAAGGAAAACTAAACCGACCCATCTAAGGTACAACCTTTTGATCACGTTGAATCGAGCGGATCTCAAAAGAGCCTGCTGTCACTCGAGAAGTGGTGCAAGAAAGATTGAGAATGCTATTCGATTGTCAAGCCCTTCTTGTGGCCAGGGAAGGAGTGGCGGAAGGGTACAATTGGCATGTTGGGCTTTTGAACAAAAATGCATCAACATACACTGCGAAAGATCGGATTAAGCAAGCCTTCAGCGAATGGCAAGAAAGCGAAATCCAGGTTTCATTCCATAAGGCTTGGGCTTCGGTTTGTAAACTGATTCTTCAACTCGACCAGGCTCCCTTATCTTGGTAAAAAAAACCTGGACGAAGTCATTCAGCTTGGCCGGTCTAGGAAAAGGAAGAAATCTAATAGAAAGACTCTACCTGGGCCAATCGTAGATCACAGTCCAACTGAGCAGCAGCCAAGCCAAGGTCTTTCTCTCCCTCAATCTATAATTCTAATTGCGAAGCTTGCAGAAATCAGGGACTGGTCTGAAGTCTTTGATGATCCCATCTTGAGAGAGCATGCCTTTCATTCGTATGAACGCTTGCGTCAGCTCTACTCCGATCTCGTGGTCGTGAGAGAGATGAAAACAACGATCGGAGAAAGGTGCGTCGATCATTTCTATCAATATGGAGAGGAAGACGAATATGACATTGAAGACCTAAGGGAGGTCTATTTCCTGCTTGATTGGCTGTCATGCCAGTTCTGCTTTCAAAGACCACTAAAGACAAAGAATCTAGTCCTCTATGGACTGCCTAAGACAACTAAGTTTAAAATCCACATGCTTTCCTCAGCGCAAGCCATAAGAAGGCAGCAACCTACCTTATCACAAGCGATAAGCGATAATAATACCTCGGTCTTGAGAATATTTTTTTCAGGCCCACGAGGGCAGGCTTTCAGCGGCGCAGATGATTACTTCGATCTCTGGCTTTTTGATCTGACCAAGGGGGATCATGATGCTGATGACCCATTTTGAGAGAGAGAGGAGGGCCTGCGCTTTGAGAACACCGTGCTCAAGATCTTAGATGGAAGGCCTTTTTGGCTCGATTCAGAAGGGGCTCGGCCCTTTCACAAAAGAGCAAAAGTTCCTGTTGTCATGATAGGGAGGGAGCATTCTCCTATTTGCTTCAAAGAAAAGGGACCCCGGAACCTATGGAAAGATAGATTCATCTCGCTTCGAATCGTCTCCAACGTTTGTAATCTCAGGGAAGAACGTCTGGTTGCAACATTCTATGGCTGTATAAGGAGGCGGTTAAGCAGAATCATCGACTCTCATAACATTGATATGAAGATAGCGTATAACGAATGTATAGGAAGGATCTTCTTTATTCCCAATTCCCCAGCGAACACATATTTTGAGCAAGACGGGCTCTTTCTATCTGAATCGGGAGAGATGGGGGTAATGCAGAAGAAAGAGCTCGTAGATAAGGAGAATTTCTACCCTTTTTTCAATTTCATCGATATTGATGACCCATTTTCTATATGTCAACTCTAGTACGAGAATGTTTAGTCATTCAGATAGTGACTGGCCTTTTTTTAGCTATGATCCAATTCCTTAGCACTAGCGCTAAGCAATAATAATACCTTTCCCTATGGTCAAGCAGTTTCACACCTTAGCACAAGCTATAATAATTCCTTGACTGAGCTACGGACCTCCTGAACGCCTGCCTACATCTGCCTTTGCTGCTGGTTTTAAGGTTGCTCCGCTTCCCTGAGCTATGGACTTGAGTTCGGGAACGGATAGATATGAAGTTGTTACTTGAACGGGTGAACTACCTACTTTTTTAGACTTCTTAGCTCCTGCGAGAAAGCGACTTCCCTACTGAGGAGACTGGGCGCCTTGGATTCCCTTTCCTTTTCGCATTTCATTAACCTACGGCACTGAACGGCACACTGAAGCGGAAATAAAGAAAAGACTTGGCTTCCCTACCCCTTTCTTCGTCTTCTGATTTCTACCTCGAGTACCTTCCCTTGGCTGCTCCTTGACTACCATAAAGATAAAGCATTGGGACGGATATAGGTGGGCGACTTACGTACTATGTTGAACTTGACTCACTTTTCTCAGATTCTTCTTCGGACCCTGCTTGAACCACTAGAACAGTTCCTGCAACGGCTAAATCTTAACTCGAAGTTAACCCTGTTGAGGTTCTTTCCATCTCCATTTTCACCGGTATGGTTGACTTGACTGATTAGGCTCACGGGCCTTAGCTTAGATTGGACAAGTCAACTTCCCTTAATAAAGGACATAGGCTCACCGACCGAAACAACTTTGACTGAGAGTGAAGGGGAAACCCCTAAAAGATGAACAAAGCGAGCTGAGCTGCCCATGCTTTACCCATCTGACCCGCTCCCTACTTCTCTACTTCGCGGGACTAACCAAAGAGACGAGGAACTTGCACCGAAGAACAACAATACGGTCTACCGGACTGAGACCGACAGACTGCTATCAAGCGGGAGAGAAGGTTGCTCCAGATGAGAGTTGGTCGTGTATATTGCTTTCTCGCCTAACTACAGGTAAGATTCACTACCTCTTCTATCAATATAGCTAGTAGAAAGCCTATTCCTTTCCGAAACTGTACGGTACGATTACGATGGTGGATTACTTATTCCGATCTACATCTCCTCGTGCTCGCCTCTGCCTTGCCTGCGGATGATGCCTTTCACCACTTCTTCCTACTCATATTCAATATTCTTTTTTGGCTCTTACTTTATTTTGAGCCGAGACTGTCTTTGTTGAGCTCTACGCCTTTGCCTTTGCCCACGAATTGCGCCTAGAACAGGGGATAAAAGCACATAATTACATTATCCCTTCGACGACTGAGCCGGGGCTTGCCCCTTTCATTTCACATGGAATTGATCGCCTATTTTAAGTAATATTCCATATTACCCTCGCTGACAACGTACCTATCTTAGAAATTCCTCCTATATTTACTGGATCTTGGGTAACTTAGACTGAGATTGGAACTTGATTTGATCATTCGCTCCTCATTCTTAACGAGATGAGCTCATTCATTCCTTGCGCTTAGTTACCTTCATTCATTCCTCCACGGAGAGAGGCTCTATGAAAGAAGAGAATACGGAGCAACCTTCGCCTGAGACGGGGCTTCCTTAGAGTGGACAGAGACTGTGATCCTAGCTTTCTGACTGGGCAAGCAGCTCCTAGTAAAGAGAAAGAGATAGTTATGCCATTTTGACGATATTTCATGTACGCTTCGCTTACCTTTCACTCCTGAACCCACCTTCGTCTTCCTGGAGAGGAGTTTGTTTTATAACTATATTGGGTAGCCCGCTTTTCAATTGAATCAACATCAATAGGACCGTGCCCAGCATAAGATTCTGCTTCTGCTCCCTTTTCTAATCGATCAGTTTCTACCCCCATAACTGATACAGGTGAGCGGCGTACCTAGCCTGTCACACTACGGACCTCTCGTTCGCCGGGTGAACCCCAATCTGCATCTCCTCTTCCCCTTCTGTGAAATCCCCGTGGTGAACACTAGAAGAGTCAGCAATCGGGTCTTTCGTAGAAACCCCTGCCTGAATGAACACTGCTATCTCGCCTTCTGATCTTTCTTAAGATATTTTCCTAATTTCTTTCCTACTTCTGTCTATTCGCTTCTACCGGGAGGATTTCCCTGATTGGCTCTCTTGCCTGGAATGACTTCCCTCAGTCCCGTCCCTACTTCTTCTCATGCCACTAATTTCTTTCCACTTCTGAACTCCACGTATTCAATCGATTCTGTTTCATGGCTCGCAGGTCGGAGAGAGTCCACTTCTTCCATTGATTGGGACTTGACTACTTCAGGTGGATCCGATCCTCTTCTATTGAGGGTGGATCCCTTTCTATTGATTGCAGCTCGTGAGCAAACTACCTATCTATATTACCATTCTAACCTGTCTTTGCTGAACCTATAACCCGTTCTAATATTCCATATTACCCTAGCTCACAGCTTATCCTTCTATGATACATTGGATTTATTGGATTCGAAGTTCGGTTCGACTGAGCGAGTTTTGATAATCAAGGCTATAGGTCATCGGTTGTGACGTTTACGAAGGGTCAACCCCTCGAATTTTGGAGTTCTTGGCCTCTATTCACACTTACACATCATATGCTTGTGTGGATAGCTGCTGAGAGGGTGTATGGCACGACGAAGCTTTGCGACTATGCTGGCGACGGTGATCGCCGACGAGAATAAACATGCTGTGCTGGTGGGGTCAGCTGAACAGGCTGACAATCGGCAGAAGATGCCGGGCAAAGCTGCTGGCCTGAAGAGTGAGGCTGACCCGTAACATCAACTGCAGAAGAATGAGGTTCGAGTTGATGAACAGGAGAAGGCCGCAATACATCTCCATCACCATTCTCCCCCGGGGCTGATTAATTAGGTTAAGGAAAATATGAGGCGACCTCATTAAAGAGAACATTCAAGGATACATCGAGTCTCTTGGATTTCACGTCATAGCATCTATACCCGGACTGAGCATATCCAAGAAAGACACAAGTGGTTGCCTTGGGGACAATTTCTCTCTTAACTGCGCAGGAATATGAACAAAAAAACACGTGCATCCAAACACTCGAAAAAATGCCTATAGGATGGTGCTGCCCCAGTAATAAGTTCGTGAGGTGCCGCTGCAGCTTCTTCCCCCCAAAAAAAGGAGAGAGATGTCCCGTCCCTTCTTTATGCACATCCATATACATAGCCAGACACAAAGGTGTACAATCCGGTCAAAAGATTCGGTTCTTGAAGTTCATGAAGAGTCTCTTGTTCTCTTACTTGCTCTAGTGGCTGGCAAAGCCAACCGAGAGGGGAGAACGAATGGCTCAGGAATCGACTGGTTCCGAGCAGACTCGTGGAGCCGCTGCTTGGATTATCGTAGAATAAGAGGAGCCGTCTTAGGAAATTACTTCACTTAAAAGACAGATGCCGCCGCTGTGAGGCGAGGGAGCAAGTCTGGTCTTGCGGTGCACTCACTCCCGTTACGAGAATGAAATGACGCCCCAGCTCGACTCGAGACCAAGACTCCTTACAACTCGCACCAACGGCCGGAGATTGATTGAAAAGGCAGCCCAGCCAGCCCGCCCCTTTAGTGATTGTGAGAAAGAGCACACA